AGATCTCCTCCAAATCATTGGTATGACTGTCGAAATCGTGAGCATCAGCATGTAGGTTCCAGATCCAAGTGGTAGTATCAGGGCCCTTAGCTATTGTTCTCGAGAAATGGCCTGGTCTGGCCCATTCCTCAAAAGACGTTTTTACGGGATCCCTATCTACAACAATTTTCACTTCTGGTTCCGGCGAACGAATAATCATTAAGTCCTCCTCTTTCCGGACAACACATACAAAGAGACCTGCCAACAGTCAAGTTTTTAGTGAAACCTCTGAAAGATGGATATTTTTTTTTTATCATCGGTCCCCCATCTCTCATCCATTTTATTTAATTATTCACTAGAGCAATTATGATATCGAAGTTGATCCGGGGCAAGTGTTCGGATCTATTATGACATAACGATTAGGTGCCCAACGGACCCTTTTTATTATCAAATACCTTTTACTTTTCCTGGCATGACGAAGAAACTGTTTTTTTTTTTTTTTTTTGCTAGTGTATTTATATCTGAATGTAAAAGTGCCCATATCGATATACTTCTATGAAACATCTTCTTATGCGATATCCATATTTAGTAATTCGGGGGCATACTTTATTTATTTATTAGCTATATCCTATACGATTTGATACTGCTGTATCCCTATCATTTATCCTTATGGGATACTATAAAAATAGAATTTTTAGGAGGAAGAGATATAATGAAATTCTTGATTGGATCTTCTCATAGTAACTATCTATATTTAGTTGATTGATGGATCCAATCACCGTTTTAATAAATTAAAAAATTAATAAAGAGAGTGCTTTTATTCGAATTCGAAACGCCTCGTGATCTTCAACCAATTATGTGCTTCAATATAATTACCTGGAGTAAGCGCTATAGCTTGTTTCCAATACTCAGCAGCTTGATCGAACCAAGCCTCCGCAATTTCAGAATCACCCTGTAGAATGGCCTGTTCTCCCCGGTCGGAATAGGTGGTTAAATTCCTTCCCTTAGAACCGTACTTGAGAGTTTCCTGCCTCATACGGCTCAGCAATCGACTCTTTTTGTGTCCCATCTTTTTAATCTACCCTATGCTAACTGAATTTAGGTTTTTCATAAACCTATCCCAGTTTTCTTGGGTTAACCAGACGAAGTTAAGTTAATTACTTAAGTTTCAAACTCTAATTTTGATCAATAATCAGTTTTATCTTTTCTCCTACCTTCATAAGAATTAACTCCCCCTATATCGTTAGGATTTTCTGAAAGGTAACTATCTCGGTTTCATCTCATATATGAAATTCATATAGAATTTTTGAAAAAGACTTTCCTCCGTAAGAAAAAAGAACTTACTATCTTTGGGATCTGATGCTACACCGCTGCTCAATACCTTAGTAGATCGACTCTATTACATAAGTAGATTCCTAACTTTATATCTCATATTATGACATAAGTAAGCAGTTCTTAACTGTATCGACCTAATAACTTGCTAATTGATCTTTACGGTGCTTTCTCTATCAATTCGATCCTTTATCCATAGAGTATATAGGCGTACTTATTTATTTATATTTGAAGTATTTTTCCTTGCTACAGCTGATAAAAATCGTTGCTTTGGACGATACATATGTAGAAAGCCTATTTTATTCTAGTATTTACTATAGTATTTACTAGCCTTTATCTTTTTTCTATAATGGAGATAGTCGCACGTAATGACAGATCACGGCCATATTATTAAAAGCTTGTGGTAAGAATGGGTTTCGTTCTAGTGCCCGGAAATAATATTCCAAAGCCTTCGTATGCTCTCCGTTGCTTGTGTGTATAAGGCCTATATTATAGAGTATATAACTTCGATCATAGGGATCAATTTCTGGTCGCGTAGCTTCATAATAATTCTGTAAAGCTTCCGCATAATTTCCTTCGGATTGAGCCGACATCCGTTACGGCCGTTCATTCTATTCAAAGAATCTCCGTTCCAGAACCGTACATGAGATTTTTATCTCATACGGCTCCTCCCCTCTGTGCATAGTACTAAGGGACATAATCTCTGGAATCAAGATTTCACTATTCTCATTATGAACTGATGGGGGCTAGTATTTTTACAATAAATTTCTAGCCAGCCTTCCCGAAAGAGGTCTTTTCTTAACACCAATTGTATTAGTGCTAGATGGAAATAGTCACTCCAACAATTTCTTTGTTCACAACGCCTTCTATTTCCAGGAATCAGTCACTTCAACAATCTTTGATGGTTATATGGGTATCCAAAGTACAAACGAGATGGATGTTTGTTGTCCCAACCATTCATTCTTATTAGTCCCAATACCGAGAAGAGGTAATTTATAATATAACAAAGTTTTCGTGTTGTTGATTCCGTAGAGTAGTGCTTCTTCCTCTATGCCGCCCATTGGTACTAGTGGCGTAGTATTGACCCGCAATCCAGAACCTATAGGTGTAACCTTTCGCTCAATACTAAAATCGATAATTAAAGCATCTGAAGCCGTATCAATCGAGGATACACGACAGAAGGAATTGTTCTATCTTTAAACTTCACCTTCACCAAGCGTTGGTTTAAAACCAATTTGTTTCTTTCTATCGCGAACCACGCTTCTCTCTCAGATTAAGGTCTAAAAAAGCAAGAAAAAAAATCAAATCGCACCATCTCTGTAATAGGTAAATGCCTTTTTTTCCCCTGAAGTTGTCGGAATTATTCGTAATAAGATATTGGCTACAATTGAAGAAGTCTTATCAATAAAATTTCCATTTATCCGGGATCTAGGCATAATTAACAATCCATTCTATAATTCTTCTCATTTTCTCAAAGGAAAATTATCCGAATTGTACAGTAGTACGAAATATCATAAAAATAGACTAATTCTAAAAAAAGATGTGGATATTCCGCTCAAATTGTGCCCAAGGGGGGATGAGATATGAAATATTTGAATGAGATTGGATTTCCTACAAATTAAGTAGTATACTGATAAACGGAACTATTACGATTTTCTCTAAGTTGACTAACCAAGGACTTTATTTTACTATAAATTCTGGTAACTCGAAAAGTTTTGATTTGGTTATAATCAAAAGAGGAAAAATAAAGAATGGAATTATAATTCCATGATAAAATAGAGGAGAGTAACCATACTCTTTTGTTTGCATAATGCGTATGCGTTATACAATTAAAATCTAAAAATCTATTAAGTAAATTGGTGTTGAGAAATATGAAATTTGAAAGGAATCTTTTATTCCTATGTAACCAGTAATGGGTCCTACCCGTACTGGAATAAATAATATGAATGACTCGCTATTCACTTCACTCGGTTTATGGTCAATAATAAGATTATGATTATGTAGGAGAGATGGCCGAGTGGTTCAAGGCGTAGCATTGGAACTGCTATGTAGGCTTTTGTTTACCGAGGGTTCGAATCCCTCTCTTTCCGTTTCTATCGAGTCACCAACGTTACCGATCACAATGTATCAAATTCAAATAACAATTGATAGCATTATTCCAACAGTAAGTAAGAACTTTATTTGATTTGATAGAGATTCTCTATTCCTAATTACATTACTGTGGTACGTAAAATAGAAATATGGGAAAAGAAAAAAAAAAAAAATCCTACTGCCGATCCATTTGTGATACGTGAATAAGAAAAAAAATGTGGATCAAGGCTCTTAAATCTATTTCCTTCGACAAAAAAAGGGTATGGTATAAAGTCAAATTGTCTGAACCTTTCTTGTTATTTTCATTAGGTTCAAGTCTGACGGGAATAATATTCTACGACTAACAACTCATTTATTTTCAAACCAATCCACTTACTATCTATTATTTGATTTACTAATCCTTCATATTGGAATAAGTCAATAGTCAAATGTTTTGGCAATTCCTCCCGGAGCGATGAAGCAATATAATTTTGAATCAGAGATTTCGATCTTTGTTTATCCTTCGTAGTAATAATATCTCGGGGTTTGCAACGGTAACTTGGTATATCTACTAGACGACCATTAACTAAAATATGTCTATGGTTAACTAATTGTCTGGCTCCAGGAATGGTTGAAGCCATACCTAATCGAAAAAGGATGTTATCCAAACGCATCTCAAGTAGCTGTAGTAAAACCTGACCTGTTGACCCTTTGACTTTTCCAGCGATATGCACATATCTAAGTAATTGTCGTTCTGTTAGACCATAATGAAAACGCAATTTCTGTTTTTCTTCTAGACGAATACGATATTGCGATTTTTTCCCAGAACGCAATTGGTTTTTAAGATCACTTCCAGATCTAGGCCTTTTACTAGTTAATCCTGGTAAAGCCCCCAGACGGCGTATTTTTTTGAAACGAGGCCCTCGGTAACGAGACATAAAACTCCTTTTTTTTATTGAAAAATTTAAAGAAAAATCTAAATTAAGACTGAACTAAAGGATAAACAAAGCAAGGCTAAATCTACTGAAGTATACAATACTAAAGTAGAATGAAAATAGAATGAAATGCATTGTATCAATATCTATATTTTTTGTATATGATAGTAAGGAAGTTAAGTCTCTGTTTTATGATTTGTTCTGTATAGATCTAATTGCTCCATTCCAATCTATTTTTTATTCATAGTTGCAAGTTAACACGACATAATAGATCAGCGACCGATATTTGAAGAAAGGGGGGAGAAGATATTATCAATCATGAAAAAATAGATAGATAAAAGCCGGCTATCGGAATCGAACCGATGACCATCGCATTACAAATGTGATGCTCTAACCTCTGAGCTAAGCGGGCTCACATAGCAGAAATATAAATAGTGAATAGGGAGTCCGGAAACTACCAAATTTAATATATTAGCTATTAATTTATTTTAATTAATATTTATTATTTATTTATTATTTTTAAAATTTTAATTCATAGTATTAATAATTACTTAATAATAATACTTAAAAAATACATAATATTTCCATAATTATTACTTGATTTTAAGAATATAATATCAAATTGAATTTGATATTATATTTTAGAAAAGTCTAATTATTTCTTAGAACAGTTATACCAAATTATGCTAAGTAATTATTAATTATCTCTAATAAATTATATAATTAATTATATTATATAATATAATGATAGTGAATCCATTCTAAGATAAGAATAAAGATATTATTATTATAAAGATACAATTAAAATTATAATTAAGATATTCCTTTGTTGTCATTCAGATAAGATAGGGCGAAAAAAAAAATAAGTAATGAGTATCGATCCTTCCAGTATTACAAATTGCGCTTTTAAAGTCAAAATGAGGGGAGGAGAGATTATAGAGGTGGGATATATCTATTCATATTGAATTGGAGGCACATCAATGATAGAATCATGTCCGATTGGAACAAATAGGGTTCATTCAATACAATGGAAATGATAGAGAATGGCAAAAAAAATAGTGGCATACACTTTTAGATATTAAGAATCATTATCTAATAAATTCAACGCAATGATTTGATTCCAAGATAAATAAAATAAATAAAAGAATTGAATAGAATTACAACTGGATCCTGTCGCAAAAGGGGATATGGCGAAATCGGTAGACGCTACGGACTTGATTAAATTGAGCCTTGGTATGGAAACCTGCTAAGTGATAACTTCCAAATTCAGAGAAACCCCGGAATTAAAAATGGGCAATCCTGAGCCAAATCTTTATTTTGAGAAAAAGGGTTTAATTTATAGTTTTTATAATATAAAACTACAATAAAAAAAGATAGGTGCAGAGACTCAATGGAAGCTGTTCTAACGAATGAAGTTGATTACGTTGCGCTGGTAGCCGGAATCCTTCTATCAAAATTACGGAGAGGATGCCCGCCCTATATACGTATATATACATACTGACATAGTAAACGATTGATTAATCGCGGCCCGAATCCATTATAATATATATATATATGAAAAATTTAAGAGTTATTGTAAATCTATTCCATATTCCAATCAAAGTTTAAGGAAGAATCAAATATTCAGTGATCAAATTATTCATTCCAGAGTCTGTATAGATCTTTTTAAAAACTGATTATTCGGACGAGAATAAAGAGAGAGTCCCATTCTACGTGTCAATACCGACAACAATGAAATTTATAGTAAAAGGAAAATCCGTCGACTTTATAAGTCGTGAGGGTTCAAGTCCCTCTATCCCCAATAAAAGTCCATTTTAAGTACTAACTTAACTATACTTCCTAACTACTTTTTATCTTATCTTTTTTTAATCTAAGAAATTCAGGAGCTGGGTAAGATTTTTTAATACTTTCTTAATTTTTTAGTCCCTTTAATTGACATAGATAAAGTGCTCTACTAGGATAATGCGCGAGAAAAGGTCGGGATAGCTCAGTTGGTAGAGCAGAGGACTGAAAATTCTCGTGTCACCAGTTCAAATCTGGTTCCTGACACGTAAATAATGTATCAAATAATTAGTCATACAAATTAATGGGATATATATTCATTAATAGCCTCAAGCATTATATATATGTATACCTAAATTCTATATCATCTAGGTATAATAGGGTATATGGATAGTGTATGGATATAGACCTCCATTTTTGAGTATAGATAAAATATATATGGTAAAGAACAAAATGGGATTATGCTTTCTTTTATTTTTTGTTTGTTCATACCGTGCTTTCTCTCACCCAAATGTTAAGCCTTCATATATATCTAACATATATATCTAAAATTAATAAGTTAAAGGATTGGTTATTGGTTAAAAAACTTAAAAGTCTAAAGGAGTTGAAGGATAGAAATAAACAGAATGTATTTCAAACACAGTACAAATAAAATCTGATCCTTTTGCATTTCTGAATTTTGTTTTCGTATTTTATTTTATATTTATTCTATTTTTGACTCCTACTTACCTACTTATACTTTATTTAACTTTTTTTTTTACTTCCTGAAATCCCTCTAAGTAATGTGCGCGGTACAAAGTTCATGTTACATGGTACAGAACTCTTTTGATTCATCCTATTCTATTTATTGTTTTTGCTCATACAAAATGTATATCTTTCAAATTGGGGAATATCAATGAAGCATCTTTTTTAGCTTTTAGCCCATCCAGAATACGAATTAGAGTGCAGTTACTCTGTTTCAGATGAAACAGGACGTTAAAATATTCCTTAAATGAATTTTGGAGTCGTGTCATTATCGTATACATTAACATTAGTTTCTTGTCATTCAATGAGCATCTTGTATTTCATAGAAATTTGGAGTAATATAGTCCTTACGTAGGGGCCAGCCTATCCAACTTTCAGGCATCAAGATACGTTTAAGGCGTGGATGATTATTATAAGAGATTCCCAACATATCATATGATTCCCGTTCTTGAAAATCTGCACTTCTCCAAACCCAGAAAACAGACGGTATTCTAGGATTATTCCTTGGGACAAAGACTTTTATGCATACCTCTTCAGGTTTATCTATACCATACCGTATTCTTGTAAGATGATACACACTAGCTAAAAATCCACCTGGTGCTATATCATAGGCGCACTGGGAGCGTAAATAATTGTAACCATATACATATGAAATGAC